AATTGTATCTAACTCCTGAATAGGAACAGAGGAATAAAGACAATTTTCTATTCAAATTAGACTTTTTATAATAGATAAAAAAGGTAAAATCAAAAATTTCAAAATGAAAAAGAATTTCTACATGCCACTTAGACTTAGGGAGTTTTGCATATTTAGAATAATATAAAAAATTGATTCAATTTAGACTATTATTATGATATTCCCTATTCCAATCCCATTAGATAACAGACAAAGAAATGAATTGAAAATTCTATTTGTTTGATGAGATAAAGCAAAAGAATCATAAAAAAAATATATTCTATTAGTATATAGAGTTCTTATTATATAGAGTTAATATCTTTTTATTAAGTTAATATCTTTTTATTACTTCACTTATGGATAAATTTTATTCTTCAACAAAAGATTCGCAGCAAAGAGATATTTCATCTCGCAGGAAATCGCGGTTTTTGATTGAGTCCACGAAATAGGATCAATCAAACAAAACGCGTGACATAGTAATGTAATGAATAGGGTATTAAATACATGTGCCTAGATAACTATCTATACGTTTCGAGAGATATGTTAGATATGTTTCCTCCTTCTTTTTTATTGAAGGAGGAGTCGAGACCGCACATACCGCACTATAGCTAAATTGTTATTTCTAGTCAATTTGCTATTCAAGAAAAAGAAAATGGAAGCACGGCAATTTACTGAGAATTTGATATGGGGATCATATCATATAGGGGGAAGATGGTCGATTAGCTATTTGTATAAGCATTTCTGCTCGGGGTTTTCCATCTTTAATTTTGAATTGCAAACAAAATGGAAATTGTATGGAAAGGTTTATTGAAAAGAATTAATACGGGGGTAGTTTAGTTAACTAACCATATATCAATATATATATTGATATTATTAGCTTATTATTAGATATATTAATATTATTTTCTTATAATATTAGAATTATATATATATAATTCTAATAGAATAGGGATTCTAAAATAGGAATTAGTAATCTAAAATTGTCAATTCAAATACAAGAATCATTCATCAATTTCAAGTTACATTTCATAGTTAATGGGTCCAATTTGCCCCGACTTATGACTTTGGTGACGGAAAAAGCACATTAAGTTTTTTTTTAATATAAAAACGAAAAGAGAGGGAAAGTTTTTGGATATTTATGTTTTGAGATACTATCCATATAAACATATAACCAAAGGAATGGACCCAATACAAAAAACGATGGGTTTAGTTCGGGAAAGGGATTACAGAAAATGGAATTCAAAATGAAAAATCCAAGTGAAATAAAAAAGAAAGAAATTAAGGAATGGCACATCCCATCCAAAGAAAGAGAGACTATTCTCATCTATTTCGTACGGTATTCTTTTTGTTTGGCGACATGGCCGAGCGGTAAGGCGGGGGACTGCAAATCCTTTTTCCCCAGTTCAAATCTGGGTGTCGCCTGATCAAAAAAAAGGAGAAAATCTTGTATTTGAGTTGGCTGATATAACTCGATTAGTTTTTCTCCAGCATAAGCAAACGTAGGAAAAGGCATTTGGATACTTGCTTGATTCTAAACATCTGGAAATTCGGTTTTCTAAACCGAAAGTGCTAGCAATGCTTGCCTTTAGGATTCTGGGTAAGATTCCTCAAAGGATTCGAGTAGTGGAATGAAAAAAATTTCCTATAAGGATTTCCTGAGTCCATTCCACTACGTAATGGGACGTAATGGGGTGTTGGTGCGTGAATTCCATTCGATAGCCTTATGGAAAATTGACTTTTTTGGCTAGATAAGATGCACTACACCTAGAAAAAATGCAAAAAGAACGAATGAATTGATTTTAACTAAACCAAAATCAAGAATGAATAAGTGATCCTCGGATTGATCCCGGCGATAAATATTAGACAGTAATGATTAGCTGAAACGCGAAACAGAGGGATCGAGTAGATCGTTCTCGACTCCTGAATCTAAATTGATTTTTAGGACTTTTCCTGAATTTTTGACCTAATACCTAACCTAATTCAAATAGATAAAAGACAAGAAAAGAAAGACTGGCTTAACTTTTCTACATCTTATCTTACGATCCAGGGAAGCCCCGGATATTTCCAAACACGTGACCGCGTATTTTTTTATGCGTACCCCCTTCCGATTAAGAGTATACTTGTTGTAAGCGGATTTATTGGAGCCTTTCCTCAACGGCGTTAGGTCATAATCCCCCCTTTTTTTTTGACTATGCGCCATCGATGCCACTATTATTACTCAACATTAGTGGAATATCCGTCATAGAGACAGGAGACATAATTTACATGGATATAGTAAGTCTTGCTTGGGCTGCTTTAATGGTAGTCTTTACTTTTTCTCTGTCCCTCGTAGTATGGGGGCGAAGTGGACTCTAAAGGCACTACTACTACTAATTGATTGACGTGAACAATCAAGCTGTATGGAGACACACTTTTTATTAAACAAAAAGCTTTTTTTTATATGTTATATATATTCCATTTTATGTATACATAAAATAGAAAGATATAAAGTATCTAATATACAACTTCTTCCATTACAATAAGAATAATTGGGAGTATGCTAGCTAGTATGGTAGAAAGATGCTTTCTACCATACTCTCGGATCTCATATAATAGATCCCGCTAATTCTCATTCCACTTAAGACGCAAAATTCCAATTAATCCTTTTGATTTCTTCGATTTCGTCAATAAGGTCCTCAAAAAAACAATAAAGTTTCATTCCATTTAATCACTTTGACTCACGGTTTTTACATATATTATAAGTAAAAAGGCAGTAGGAACTAGAATGAAGAGTGCAGTAGCAATAAATGCGAGAATATTGACTTCCATAATCTCAGTGTTTTTTATTTTTAGTAGCTAATAATTCGGGATTTAATCCCATAGAGATGACTAGCCCATAGAGATGACTAGAGATGAGCAAATTTTCCACCAGAAAGTTCAATGGGATGAATTCAACATCGATGATATTGAATCCGATCAATATCTGAATAAAATATCTGAGCTATCAAATCAATTCATCGTTGAAAATAAAATGGTTATAGTATACCATAGGAAGATCTGTTTTTTTTATTCATACCAAATTAAATTAAAAATAGGATTCATGATCCAATTCACACGATTCAATTCAATCGAATTCCTTTCTCTTTTGGATTCTTTTTTCTTATTTATTATTTTATTTCTCGTTCTTTCTTGTTTTTCTATAAATTAGACCCCATTCCTTGTGGATTCATCTGATGAATCTGATGAAATAGTATTTGAATGCTCTTTACGTTTCATTTCCGTTGGTTACAAACAAACTAACTCAAACAAACCATAGAAGCTAAATAAAAACGAAGAAGGGGTTAACTACTTTGTTTTAATGAGTTAATTTGTGTGGCAAAGAAATCAAACAAGTATCCTAAAAAAGTCCTAGTATTATTATACTACTCCTAAGATATAAAAATAAGATAGAAAAAAGATTGAATCTTCTAGCAGGGTTCACTATGTATAGTTTGTCTTTGACAGGACTTCTCTTCACAAAAAAGAATGCATTAGAGGTTTTGATCCTTTTTTTTTTCATGTTATTAGCTTTTATTTGATTGATTTTATTCCGTCGGGACTGACGGGGCTCGAACCCGCAGCTTCCGCCTTGACAGGGCGGTGCTCTAACCAATTGAACTACAATCCCCATGAAATCAAGCTATCGAATAGACATATATATATTTATACTTCTTCAATTTGGATTCCTGATCGCCGAGGCATGAGGGATATACTGATATATTGATACTTTAACGAGAGCGACTAATAACATATTATTATTTCATTACTGTCCAAATCGAATGAAAACCCATCTTTATCGTTAAAAAAAAGTGTTTTCTTTACTTCGGTTTTTATTATAGGTTATTATTAGATAATAAAATATCTAATATTAATATAATACGATTTTGAAAATCGTAAATTGAGATTCGAGTTGTTAAGCATAAGCTTAATAGGCATTTTTGCTAACAAAAAAATGGAATAGAGTAAGGCTATATCCGAAATTTTTTTCGTTTTTTTAGTCGGTAATATCCGTCATTTTTGAAGAAAAAATGAAAAAGTCTATAGCATTTCATGGGGGATCAGTGAATTCTTGGGCCGAGCTGGATTTGAACCAGCGTAGACATATTGCCAACGAATTTACAGTCCGTCCCCATTAACCGCTCGGGCATCGACCCTCGAAGAATCCATTCTAGGCTTAGTTAGAATCTTCGATCAACTTTTTTCGTAGTACCCTACCCCCAGGGGAAGTCGAATCCCCGCTGCCTCCTTGAAAGAGAGATGTCCTGAACCACTAGACGATGGGGGCATACGTGCCCAACCGCCATCATATTATACGATACGATGATTATCATATCATAAGTTTTTTGATATTGTCAATAGACGGGAAGAGTCTGATTCGAATCGAAAGGTCTTTTTCCCTCTTTCATAGAATTTCAAAAAAAAAAATTTGATTCATGAATTTTTTACTAACTAATTCATTCTAATCGCCATCTAGAAATAGTAAATTCTTGATTTGATACTATTACTATAGAGAATAGAGTTTTTTTTTAATTCAAATAGATTCATCTATATTTATATTTATTAATTATTCACTTCATTAATTCACAAAAAAAGTAAACAATCAAGATACTATATAATATAGAAGGAATATGAAGTCAGGATCCTTAGTTCGATAAAATAGAAATCAATTTCAGTCTTGAAACAATTATGTAGTCCAGTTTTATTTCTCAACCCGTATTTAAATCTATACCCTAGAATAATATCTAAATAAATCCAATTTTTCGTTCCGGAATCGCCCACCATTCTGAGTCTACTGCTGAGTCTAATGCACATATATTTATCATTAAATTTTTTAAATTAAAATTAGAAATAAAATAATAAATAAAAATAGATATCTATTTATTAATATATATATATATATTATGTATGAAATCTTTAGTTACTAATTTTATGAATATATAATCTATCTTGTATAGAAATTATAC